CATAAATCTAATCAATCTAGATTCTAATCTATTCAAACAAAAAAAAGTTTTTCTAAAATACTCCTGTTGCAGCTGCTCCTGCTGTTTTCTTGATCTACCCAATTGGTCAAGCAAGTTTTTCGGATGAGACATTCATAAATTAAACTACTCTACCATTATTCTTAGAGGATAACCCCAATTTCCATAGAGATGGAATAGTACATTATATTTATTATTATATAAATATATAATAACAAATGACTAAAAAGATTAATAAAAAAAAGAAAATATACGAAGAAATTCGTCCACCCCCCACATATTTGATAGCTTCTCCCATAAAAAAACTTGAAATACCAACTCCATTTGGAATTCCATCAATTATTTGTCTATCAAAAAAATAATTGAATTTAGCTAACTTTCTTACACTCGCAATTAAAGATACTTCAAAAAAAGCATCTATATAACCACGATTATATGACCAATCATATATAACATTGATTATCTTATCAGCAATAATTTTTTTAGGAACACTTTTTTGAAATAAATTCAATACGTTCAAGTTTTGTAAAGAAGAAAAAACAGGTTTATAGAGAACAGACGCTATCAATATTCCGAAAAAAGCTATACTCACCGAAAAAGTTGCATTTGTAAAAAATTCATACCAATCGACAGAATTCTTTGAATTTTGATGTAAAAGGTCTATAGACGGAATTAACAATTTGGATAATATATCCAAATCTATTCCTTCTTGGCTGAAAGAAATTCCAATGGACCCAACGAAGAAAGTAAATAATACTAATACAAGCATAGAAAATAGCATAGTATTGTCTGATTCATGAGGATAAAAAAAGGGAATGTTTTTAGTACCAAAATAGGTACTCTCAAGAAAAAGACGTTTTATGCTTTTGACATTTCGATTAATTGTATTTGAATATTTCCTCTTCCGAAAAAAAGAAGTCCTTTCATTATTATTCATTGTTAATAAAGCTAATAAATGAATTTTCTTTTTTAATTTCTTTTTTCCTTCTTTGCCCCATAAAGATATTGAATAGAATGAACTGTTTTTCTTTCCGTTGAAATTTTGAAAATGAACGTTTAAATATCCCTCAAAAACTAGTAAATAGATTCGAAACATATAAAATGCAGTTAATCCTGCTGTGGAACAAGCTATTATTGCGAAAATTGGTGAATACAACCAACTATCATTAAGAATCTCATCCTTGGACCAAAAACAAGCAAAAGGTGGAATACCACAAAGAGAAAGTGTACCTATTAAAAAAGCGGTTTTTGTAATTGGCGCATGTTTTGTTAAACCGCCCATAAGAACCATATTTTGACTTTTATCTGGAGAATATCCAACAATTGCTTCCATTGAATGAATAATGGATCCAGATCCTAAAAACAACAATGCTTTTGAATAAGCATGAGTAATCAAATGAAATAAAGCGGCTCGATAAGAGCCCATACCTAAAGCTAACATCATATAACCCAATTGAGACATTGTAGAATAGGCCAAATTTTTCTTAATATCTTTTTGAGCAATAGCTAAAGTTGCTCCTAATACTACTGTTATTATACCTATCAAAGCTATTCCACTCATTATGAAGGGTATAACTGTGAAAAGAGGAAGAAGTCGAGCTACAAGAAAAATTCCTGCTGCTACCATAGTAGCAGCATGTATAAGAGCGGAAATAGGCGTAGGCCCTTCCATAGCATCGGGTAACCAGACATGAAGAGGGAATTGGGCAGATTTTGCAACTGATCCACAAAATAATAAGAGGGCGCAGAAAGTAACAAACAAAATATTAATCTCATTCTTCTCAATCAAGTTATTAAATATTTGAAATAAATCCCGAAATTCCAAACTACCCGTTATCCAATAAAGACCTAAAATTCCTAATAATAAACCAAAATCCCCTACACGATTAGTTACAAATGCTTTTTGACAAGCCTTTGCCGCAATAGGACGTGTGAACCAAAAACCTATTAATAGATAAGAACACATTCCAACCAATTCCCAAAAAATATAAACTTGTATCAAATTGGAACTAGTAACTAATCCCAACATTGAAGTATTAAAAAGACTCAGATAAGTAAAAAATCTCAAATATCCTTGATCATGAGACATATAATTATCACTATAAAAAAGAACCAGAATACCAACAGTAGTTATTAATATTAACATAATAGAAGTAAGTGAATCGAGCAAGTAGCCAAACTCTAAAGAAAGATCATTATTTATAGTCCAAGACCATACATATTGATAGATAGAATTGTTCTGGATTTGATGAATAGATAGATCGATCGAAAAAATCATAACTATCATTAACAATAAAATACTAGGAAAAGCCCACATACGGCGAAGATTTTTTGTTGCCGTGGGAAAAGTTAGAAGTCCTACCCCTATTAAAATAGGAACTGGAAGTGGGAGGAAAGGTATGATCCATGAAAATTGATGTGTATATTCCATACAAAAAAAAATAAAGAATAAAAAATATTTTGATTCTTAATGAATTTTCTTTCTTATTCGTTTTTTTTATCTCTTTTGTAAAGGGTTCGGTTAATAAAAAAGTGGATATATAAATAGAATGTGATATTTTTTTTTTTAATTATTCTGAATCGTTGCACAATACTTCGAATATCCCAAAGTACAGAGTAAAAATAGACCAATAACCAAATTCAATTCGAATATATATATTATTATTTTTAGTAATATTAATTATAATTACTATTTAGAATAGAATTACTATAGTTAGTAATAATATTTACTTAATTAATAATAAATTATAATAAAGAAAAACGAAATTTGTAAAATTAAAATTTTTATCTATAGACTGAGAATAAATAATTACACCAAAACTAAGAACATTAGTTTCTTTATATATATATGATATGAATGAAGCAGAAAAAACATATGAAATGACCCAATAAAATAATCTTATTATTATTTAGAAACATTAGTTCATTTTTTAACTAATTGAGACATTACATTACAATTAAATTACAATAAAAAGAGATCTAGATATATATGTTTGGAAAGATTTAAAAAAGGTTTCTAATATTCAATCAATTACTTTAGATAGAAAAAAATAGGAAGGATAGATAAGACGACATATGGCTAATTAAAGAATAATTCGTTTTCATTTACAGAAGAAAATAAATGTCTTTCACATCAAACTATATCAATGAAAAAATTATCCTAGTTAGATGGCAGTTCCAAAAAAGCGCACTTCTATATCAAAAAAAAAAATTCGGAAAACTTTTTGGAAAAAAAAGGCATATTGGACAGCATTGAAAGCCTTTTCATTAGCGCAATCCATTTTGACAGGGAACTCAAAAAGTTTTTTTTGTAACAAATAAAAATGTTGCAATAATCTGAATTAGCTCGATTCGAAGAGTATTCTTTATTATTATACTAATAAAATAATAATAAAGAATATTTAGTAATATAAGAATATTTAATATTGACCATATATTTAGCATATATTATAATATATGCTAAATATATAATCTAAATTTTTTAGAATGTAGTGTTAAATAATAATAGATATTTTTATTAACGATTTCATTGAAAAAATGGAAATGCATTTATTTAGAGTCAGAAAATGAATGAAATAATAAAAAAATGAGTCATAAACAACAAAATGTTTTTTTCATTCCTAGATTGAAGTCAGAACTATCTAGTTTCAGTTTCAACATTGCTTTTTTTTTTTTTAATTTGAAAACTAACACTGGAAATGAAAAAAAAAACAAGAATACAACTTAACTTCGTATTGAAATCGAAACGTTCTATTTTTTTATTTGAATATTTTTTCGATTTTATTACTATACTTATAGTTAATATGAATTTTTAGTATAGAATTAGAATAATAATAGAATTCTTCAAAGTTTAGTAAACAAATGTACTAAATTAATATTAATATTCCACGTTAATTGATTCTTTCAATCTCGACGATTGACTGATGAATCGGTTATTATGATTTCGAGTAAGCCGCTATGGTGAAATTGGTAGACACGCTGCTCTTAGGAAGCAGTGCTAGAGCATCTCGGTTCGAGTCCGAGTAGCGGCATGGCATCCTATCCTATATTCTAAAAGAATAAGTCCTATAATGAATTCAATTCCCGATTTCTATTCTTATCCTAGTATTCATACCTTTTTTATTTTCATTATAGATATTTATTTATTTTCATTATATATATATATGATATTTTCAACTTTAGAGCATATATTAACTCATATATCGTTTTCGGTCATATCAATTGTTATTTCAATTCATTTGATAACCTTATTAGTCAACGAAATCGTAGGGTTATATGATTTGTCCAAAAAAGCCATGACAATAACTTTTTTCTGTGTAACGGGATTGTTAATTACTCGTTGGTTTTTTTCGGGCCATTTACCATTTAGTGATTTATATGAATCCTTAATCTTTCTTTCATGGGGTTTTTCCATTTTTCATATGGTTCCGTTTTTTAAAAAGGATAAAAACCATTTAAGTACAATAATTGCACCAAGTGTTATTTTTACCCAAGGCTTTGCGACTTCAGGTCTTTTAACCAAAATGCATCAATCCGTAATATTAGTACCCGCTCTACAATCCCATTGGCTAATGATGCACGTAAGTATGATGATATTGGGATATGCAGCTCTTTTATGTGGATCTTTATTATCAGTGGCTATTTTAGTCATTACGTTTCAAGAAGTAATCCAAATTCTTGCTTTTACCAAGAATTTGGATTCTTTAAATAAATCATTTGATTTTGCTGAAATCAAATACATGAATATCAATGAAAGAAATAATGTTTTACGAACAACTTCTTTTTCTTCTTCTAGAAATTATTACAGGTCTCAATTTATTCAACAATTGGATCGTTGGGGTTATCGTATTATTAGTCTAGGTTTTCTCTTTTTAACAATAGGTATTCTTTCAGGAGCTGTATGGGCTAACGAGGCATGGGGATCATATTGGAATTGGGATCCAAAGGAAACTTGGGCCTTTATTACGTGGACCATATTCGCGATTTATTTACATACTAGAAAAAATAAAAAATTAGAAGGTGTAAATTCTTCAATAGTGGCCTCTATAGGATTTCTTATAATTTGGGTATGTTATTTGGGGATCAATCTATTAGGAATAGGACTACATAGTTATGGTTCATTTACATCTAATTGAATTGAATTAAAAAAATGAGTAAAGAACCTAACCTGATAAATAAAAATATGGAAAGCATATATATATACTTTCCATAAGATCCGGTAACCAGACATGAAGAGGAAATTGGAATGAATAAAGGAAAGTTTGGACGAATAGGTCGTTCTTGAATATGTCTGCATTCACTGATAAAAACACCCATATAGAATAGAAAGACTCATATAAAATAAAGTAACCCCCCACCACCATTGCGTATTGTTACTTATCGGGTATAGAATAGATCTGCTTCTTTTTGTTCCTACGAATGAATATAATTGTTCCATGTTCCATTATTACTAAAAAACTAGAACAAATATGAATTCTTTATGCGAGATTATGCGAGATAATTTACTGAAAGGGGAGGGTCCGTAGTATAGTTTTTATAGTGCAATAAAGTTACATAGTGTCTATTTTTTTTTGATATAAGAGGTATTTTCATGGGTTTGCCTTGGTATCGTGTTCATACCGTTGTATTAAATGATCCCGGCCGTTTACTTTCTGTCCATATAATGCATACAGCTCTAGTTGCTGGTTGGGCCGGTTCGATGGCTCTATATGAATTAGCAGTTTTTGATCCCTCTGACCCTGTTCTTGACCCAATGTGGAGACAGGGTATGTTCGTTATACCCTTCATGACTCGTTTAGGAATAACCAATTCCTGGGGGGGTTGGAATATAACAGGAGGGACTATAACGAATCCAGGTATTTGGAGTTATGAAGGTGTGGCCGCGGCACATATTGTGTTTTCGGGCTTGTGCTTTTTGGCGGCTATCTGGCATTGGGTCTATTGGGATCTAGAAATCTTTTGTGATGAACGTACTGGAAAACCTTCGTTGGATTTGCCAAAAATCTTCGGAATTCATTTATTTCTTGCAGGGGTGGCTTGTTTTGGTTTTGGCGCATTTCATGTAACAGGATTGTTTGGTCCTGGAATATGGGTGTCCGATCCTTATGGACTAACAGGAAGGGTACAATCCGTAAATCCCGCATGGGGTGTGGAAGGTTTTGATCCTTTTGTTCCGGGGGGAATAGCCTCTCATCATATTGCAGCAGGTACATTAGGCATATTAGCGGGTCTTTTCCATCTTAGTGTGCGTCCACCTCAACGTCTATACAAAGGATTGCGTATGGGAAATATTGAAACCGTCCTTTCCAGTAGTATCGCTGCTGTCTTTTTTGCAGCTTTTGTTGTTGCTGGAACTATGTGGTATGGTTCAGCAACTACCCCGATTGAATTATTTGGTCCCACTCGTTATCAATGGGATCAGGGATACTTCCAGCAAGAAATATATCGAAGAGTTGGTGCTGGGCTAGCCGAAAATCAAAATTTATCAGAAGCTTGGTCTAAAATTCCTGAAAAATTAGCTTTTTATGATTACATCGGGAATAATCCGGCAAAAGGGGGGTTGTTTAGAGCAGGCTCAATGGACAATGGCGATGGAATAGCCGTCGGTTGGTTAGGACATCCTATCTTTAGAGACAAAGAGGGGCGTGAACTTTTTGTACGTCGTATGCCTACTTTTTTTGAAACATTTCCGGTTGTTTTGGTAGATGGAGACGGAATTGTTAGAGCTGATGTTCCTTTTCGAAGGGCAGAGTCGAAGTATAGTGTCGAACAAGTAGGTGTAACTGTTGAATTCTATGGCGGCGAACTCAATGGAATCAGTTATAGTGATCCTGCTACTGTGAAAAAATATGCTAGACGTGCTCAATTGGGTGAAATTTTTGAATTAGATCGTGCTACTTTAAAATCAGATGGTGTTTTTCGTAGCAGTCCAAGGGGTTGGTTTACTTTTGGACATGCTTCGTTTGCTCTGCTCTTCTTTTTCGGGCACATTTGGCATGGTGCTAGAACCTTGTTCAGAGATGTTTTTGCTGGTATCGATCCAGATTTGGATGCTCAAGTAGAATTTGGAGCATTCCAAAAACTTGGAGATCAAAGCACAAAAAAACAGGCAGTCTGATAGAAAGAACATTCGTTTGTTCCTTTTCGATTCGACTTTTTTTTGTTATGATATTGATATAGAGAACTCAAGAAATCTTGATTTTAATCATTGCATTTTGTTTTCCTCTTGTTCTTTCTTTTTCTTTATCCAGGAGATAATCCCCCCAAAACAGGTATGAAAGCTATAATTGTAAACCACGATCAAATCTATGGAAGCATTGGTTTATACATTCCTCTTAGTCTCGACTTTAGGAATCATTTTTTTCGCTATCTTTTTTCGAGAACCCCCTATAGTTCCAACTAAAAAGGTGAAATGATTTTTCATTATCTCAATTGAAGCAATGAGCCTCCAATATTGTAATATTGGGGGCTCTTTACTTCAACTAGTCCCCATGTTCTTCGAATGGATCTCGTAGTTGTTGAGAGGGTTGCCCAAAAGCAGTATATAAGGCATACCCAGTAAAACTTACAATTAAACCAGATATAGAGATGGCAATTAGGGTTGCTGTTTCCATTATTATATAATATCAAGACCAAAATGGATCTAGATCTATAGGGTAAGATCCTTTATTTACAGCGGAATGGTATACAAAGTCAACAGATCTCAATGAATAAAAAGTAGGATTTATGGCTACACAAACCGTTGAGGGTAGTTCTAGATCTGGTCCAAGACGAACTGTTGTAGGGGATTTATTGAAACCATTGAATTCAGAATATGGTAAAGTAGCTCCAGGATGGGGAACTACTCCTTTCATGGGTGTTGCAATGGCTCTATTTGCGGTATTTCTCTCTATTATTTTAGAGATTTATAATTCGTCCATTTTACTGGACCAAATTGCTAAGAATTAGATTCACAAGAACCGACTCACTAGTTTTTTTTTGACGAGAAAGTAAAGTTTTGCATTTAAGTCTTTGATTTTTAGCCCATTCTATTTGGATTTGGTAGTTCGACCGTGAAACTTCTTTGTTTCTGTATTTCCGGAATATGAGTGTGTGACTTGTTATAATGGATCCTATTGATAATACAGAACATAAAATGGATCCGTCATCTTGATAGAGATGGCTTTACCCCGTCAGATATTTATTCTAGTATCTGGAACACGGAATATAGAAAATAGATTCTGAAGTATTAGAACTATGATTCATACTTAATATTTCTATTTAAACCTCGCAACCGGACTAAAAAATTTAAAGTAAAGAGTTAGAAGAATAAATTTAGAAAAATAAATTGAACGATTTTTATTCTTTTAAACTGCCCCCGCTTATATTTATTTTGATCAAAGGGCAAACGTTTCTTTGGATTTTTTTCATAATATCTATTCATTGTCATTGAATAAGTGATGATCCAGCAGTTCTTACTCAGGGAATTTTTGGACTTCGATAAAAGGTTTTTTTGAAAATCATCGTGGTTCTGGTATGAATCTGAGGTTTTTCAATTGATTCATAGGGTCTTAACAAGAAAATTCCTATCAATAACGATAATAATAAAAAAACAACAGTAAAATAAAATCAATCGCATTACATACACAAATAAAAATAAACAAAATGAAGTAAATAATAGAATATTCAAGAGGCCTGGAAGGATCAAGAGAAAAGACGAGTGAGCCGACTTGAGATTTTGGCATTATAACTAAAAAGAAAAGCTTTCGGATTTCTATTTTTTTCTTATCTTCAAAGAAGATTGGAATATTAGGATTAAGTTAATAAGTTTAAAACTTACACATATCCGTTTTAAAAATAACCAGTATTTTAGTATTTTTGTTTGAGCCGTACGAGATGAAATTCTCATATACGGTTCTCAGGGGGGTCCCTTGGTTTACCTATCTCAATAAAGTCTATGATTGGTTCGAAGAACGTCTTGAGATTCAGGCGATTGCCGATGATATAACTAGTAAATACGTTCCTCCTCATGTCAATATATTTTATTGTTTAGGAGGAATTACACTTACTTGTTTTTTAGTCCAAGTAGCCACGGGGTTTGCTATGACTTTTTATTATCGTCCGACCGTTACAGAGGCTTTTGCCTCTGTTCAATATATAATGACTGAGGCTAACTTTGGTTGGTTAATCCGATCAGTTCATCGATGGTCGGCAAGTATGATGGTCTTAATGATGATCTTGCACGTATTTCGCGTGTATCTCACAGGTGGTTTTAAAAAACCTCGCGAATTAACTTGGGTTACGGGTGTAGTTTTGGGTGTATTGACTGCATCCTTTGGTGTAACTGGTTATTCCTTACCGTGGGACCAAATAGGTTATTGGGCAGTAAAAATTGTAACAGGTGTACCCGACGCTATTCCTGTAATAGGATCGTCGGTGGTAGAGTTATTGCGCGGAAGCGCTAGTGTGGGGCAATCTACCTTGACTCGTTTTTATAGTTTACATACTTTTGTATTACCTCTTCTTACTGCCGTATTCATGTTAATGCACTTTCCAATGATACGTAAGCAAGGCATTTCAGGTCCTTTATAGACAATAAGGATCATAGATATTTTTAATCAATCACGTATCATTTTGGGGAGGAGCGATAGTATTTCATTGCTACAAATATGGATTATTTTGTTTTTTAAATAAGACATGTATTTGGATATTTCCCTTCAACTTAACAAAAGAAATTGGATTATTTATTTGACATACATGAATAATTGAAGGGAACTCTCCGAAAAAAGAATGGATTATGGGAGTGTGTGACTTGAACTATTGATTGGGCCGTGCAGATATATGACTTTATCTTATCTGCCACATTTGAATTCACAATGAAATGTGTCTTTGTTCGAACCACCGCGCAAGCCCCCTACGGAGGATAGGTTGGTTCGCTTGAAGAGAATCTTTTCTATGATCAGACTCGATCATATCCTGCATGAACAGGCTCCGTAATATCCAGTCAAATAAGTAATGTGATATAATCCAGATTATGTCTTATCTATTTCACTTAACTTAATAGTATGGAAATGCATTCATTTCCTATGCATTGACTCAATTTACGATACTATCGGAGTGAAACAAGTAGATCTAAAGAAGAACAAAGGTTGTATTCTATTAGTAACAAGGAAATCCTTTGTATGTAAAAAATCCCGAAATTCATTTTTCGAGGGATAACAGTCGAAAGGTTTGAGATCACCCAGAAAGCACTTTTCATTTTGAAAACATACTTGGGTGAAAAGC